TGTATTTTCATGTAAATGAGGGGCAAGAAAGTTCTATGGAAAAATGGCGGTTCGATTCGATGTTGTTTAACGGGGAGTTAGAATACAGGTGTAGGCTAAGTAAATCAATGGACAGTCTTGGTCCTTTTGAAAATACCAGTGTAAGTGAAGATCCAATTTTAAATGATATGGATAAAGACATTTTCAATTTTAGCGACAAGTCTAATTACAGTAATGTTGATCATTTAGTCGGCGATAGATACATTCGGAATTTCATATCTGATGACACTTTTTTCGTTAGGGATAGTAATAGGGACAGTTATTCCATATATTTTGATATTGAAAATCAAAATTTTGAGATTGACAACAACCGTTCTTTTCTAAGTGAACTTAAAAGTTCTTTTTATAGTTATCAGACTTCTAGTTATATGAATAATGCACCCCAAAGTGACGATACTCGCCACGATCGTTACATGTATGATACTAATTCTCATTATAGTTGGAATAATCACATTAATAGTTGTATTGACAGTTATCTTGGTTCTCAAATTTGTATTGATAGTTATATTTTAAGCAACAGTAACAATTACAGTGACAGCTACATTTATAGTTACATTTGTGGCGAAAGCGTAAATAGTAGTAAAAGCGAGAGTTCCAGTATAAAAACTAGCACAGATGATAGTGATTTTAGTATAAGTTCTAATAATTTAAATGTAACTCAAAAATACAGGCATTTGTGGATTCAATGCGAAAATTGTTATGGATTAAATTATAAGAAATTTTTAAAATCAAAAATGAATATTTGTGAACAATGTGGATGTCATTTGAAAATGAGTAGTTTTGATAGAATCGAACTTTCGATTGATCCCGGTACTTGGGATCCTATGAACGAAGACATGGTCTCTCTGGATCCCATTGAATTTCATTCGGAGGAGGAACCTTATAAAGATCGTATTGATTCTTATCAAAAAAATACAGGATTAACTGAGGCTGTTCAAACAGGCACAGGTCAACTAAATGGTATTCCCGTAGCAATTGGTGTTATGGATTTTCAGTTTATGGGTGGTAGTATGGGATCTGTAGTGGGCGAAAAAATCACACGTTTGGCCGAGTATGCTACCAATCAATTTTTACCTCTTATTCTAGTTTGTGCTTCCGGAGGAGCACGCATGCAAGAAGGAAGCTTGAGCTTGATGCAAATGGCTAAAATATCTTCCGCTTTATATGATTATCAATTAAATAAAAAGTTATTTTATGTAGCAATCCTTACATCCCCTACCACAGGCGGGGTGACGGCTAGTTTTGGTATGTTGGGAGATATCATTATTGCCGAACCCAATGCTTATATTGCATTTGCAGGTAAAAGAGTAATTGAACAAACATTGAATAAGACAGTACCTGAGGATTCACAAGTGGCTGAATATTTATTCCATAAGGGCTTATTCGATCCAATCGTACCACGTAATCCTTTAAAGGGCGTTCTGAGTGAGTTATTTCGGCTACATGCTTTCTTTCCTTTGAATGAAAATTAGATTAGAGCCTTAGAGTCTTAATTTAATATTTAATAAGAGTATTAATTTAATAAAACTTAATAAATTTTTTTATGTGTGGTGATCAAGTCGTTATTTAATTTATAGGAATCAAAGTCAAAATCCGAAGAATGGATTTTGACTTTGGTAACATAAGATTGAATTGTAGAAAGAACCATCCGGATCGTTTTTTTATCGATATTCCTGGTTACTAATACTAACTAGGAAATCCCTATTAAACAAAAGAGTGAATTCTTTCAAAATAAAAGAGTGAATTCTTTCAAAATAAAAGAGTGAATTCTTTCGCTTTCTTCCGTGGAATTAGTTAACAAGGTCTTGCATCTTTCTATATCTCCCGAAAAAAATCCCCCACTAAGAATCCTTTTTGTTGGATCGTATTATAACGAATTCTTTGGGAGTTTTTAGGAAATACTTTCAAATTTTATTAAATTATGAAATTTATAAGACAAGAAAAGATAATAACTACTAATACGAATAATAAAAGGGTGGATTATCGTATATATATATTTCATGTAGAAACATGTAGAAAGATGAATTAGAAACATGTAGAAAGATGAATAGGTCCATTTATTTCTATATTTATTGTATTTTATTAATTAATATATTTTATTAATTAATATATATTTCTTAAAACATATACTTATAGACTCCCTATCCCTATTAAGTATATATATACTCACTTAGGTATACTTAGTATAATATAACAATTATATATGAATTATAAGATATCTTTATAACAATATAAGGATAAGGTTCAAATATAAAACAATAAATATAACAATAAATAACAGGTACAAATATTAAATCGAGGTACCCATTCTATGATAACTCTCAACAGTCTCCCCTCCATTTTTGTGCCTTTAGTGGGCTTAGTATTTCCGGCAATTGCAATGGCTTCTTTATCTCTTTATGTTCAAAAAAACAAGATTTTTTAGATACAACAAGGACAAATCTTATATATATATTTTTTTTTTCAAGACTTACTTGGATCAGGATATCTATTTAGTAAAATATGGTATAATATGCGGCTTCCTTCGGGCATAAGCTCTTATGTATGTGTAAACATGATAAATGAATTATAACTATTTTCAAATAGATCGGGATCGGGGAGAATTTATGAAATGTAAAGTCAATATATCTATATGTATTAGGAAATCATATGAAAGGGATGTTATTATTTTAGTTTGGATCTAAGAAATTCGATGAATTATCCCTAAAGGTTCACATCATAATAGTGCTGGTTGATGAGAGTTACTTCGGAAACAAAAAAAAAGTAAAAAAAAAAATTATTTTTGTTATTCTCCCAATTCCAATAAAATGCAACTAGGTCTAGTTAGAGTATGAGTTGGCGATCAGAACGTATATGGGTAGAACTTATAGCGGGGTCTCGAAAAACAAGTAATTTCTGTTGGGCCTTTATTCTTTTTTTAGGTTCATTAGGGTTTTTATTGGTTGGAACGTCCAGTTATTTTGGTAGGAATTTTATATCTTTATTTCCTTCTCAGCAAATAATTTTTTTTCCACAAGGTATCGTGATGTCTTTCTATGGGATCGCAGGTCTTTTTATTAGCTCCTATTTGTGGTGCACAATTTCGTGGAATGTAGGTAGTGGTTATGATCGATTCGATATAAAAGAGGGCATAGTGTGTATTTTTCGTTGGGGATTTCCTGGAAAAAATCGTCGCATATTCCTCCGATTCCTTATGAAAGACATTCAGTCCATCAGAATAGAAATTAAAGAGGGTATTTATGCTCGTCGTGTCCTTTATATGGAAATAAAAGGACAAGGAGCCATTCCCTTGACTCGTACTGATGAGAATTTTACTCCACGAGAGATTGAGCAAAAAGCTGCTGAATTGGCCTATTTCTTGCGTGTACCAATTGAAGTATTTTGAAAAAAGGAACTGAAGAATGAATACTTTGCAAGAGATAAAAAACTCAAGAATCATCTTTTTTTCTATAGCATAACTTAACTGAAGTTTCTTCAGAACGCTTACTCGAGCCAAAGCAAACGTATATGAAAGAATTCTAAAACTAAATTTTTTATGCGTATGTAAATCCACTTAACTCAATTCAGTAACAAATCTAAATGATAGATTCATCATATATCAAAACAAAACATTTCATCATAAAGTAAAGAATTTTTTTTTCTAAATATTTGATATTTTGATAGAACGGGAGTTCTTTCGTCTCGAAATCCGACTACTATTAATTTGAAGAGGGCTCTTTCTTATTCTATATTCTTTCTAAATTCAAGGACTAACCGCTGTACTGAATCACAAAAAAATCCGGAAATACATCGATGACTTGTAATAGAACTTATGCTTGATAGAAATATTAGTATCATATAGAGTCGACGAATGAGGTGCGTTCATTAAAAATTTTAAAATTCACAGACGAAAAAATGGCAAAAAAGAAAGTATTAATTTCCCTTCTATATCTTGCATCTATAGTATTTTTGCCTTGGTGGATCTCTCTCTCATTTACTAAAAGTCTGGAATCTTGGTTTACTAATTGGTGGAATACTAGGCAATCCGAAATTTTTTTGAATGATATTCAAGAAAAGAGTATTCTAAAAGAATTCATAGACTTAGAGGAACTCTTACGTTTGGACGAAATGATAAAGGAATACCCGGAAACACATTTACAAAAGCCTCGCATCGAAATCTACAAAGAAACGATCCAATTGATCAAGATGCACAACGAGGATCGCATCCATACAATTTTACACTTCTCGACAAATATAATCTGTTTCGGTATTCTAAGTGGTTATTCTATTCTAGGTAATGAAGAACTTGTTATTCTTAACTCTTGGTTTCAAGAATTCCTATACAACTTAAGCGACACAATAAAAGCTTTTTCTATTCTTTTATTAACTGATTTATGTATAGGATTCCATTCGCCCCACGGTTGGGAATTAATGATTGGCTCTGTCTACAAAGATTTTGGATTTGCTCATAATGATCAAATTATATCCGGTCTTGTTTCTACTTTTCCAGTCATTTTAGATACAATTTTTAAATATTGGATCTTTCGTTATTTAAATCGTGTATCTCCTTCACTTGTAGTGATTTATCATTCAATGAATGACTGAAAAGTGATCGAACGATCCAATTATAATATTTGTTACTTTGTACATAAGCAAAACATTCAAAATTGTACTTACTACCCATCCAAGGGATTCCTCCAATATTCCAGTAAAATTATTTATATTTAATATTTAAGTAAATAGCAAAATTATAGATAGGGAACTATACTAGCGACCTACCTAATTTTATTGTAGAAATTTTCGGGATCAATGATTGGACCATGCAAACTAAAAATACCTTTTCTTGGATAAAGAAAGAGATTACTCGATCCATTTCCGTATCGCTCATGATATATATACTAACCCAGGCACCCCTTTCAAATGCATATCCCATTTTTGCACAGCAGGGTTATGAAAATCCACGAGAAGCGACTGGCCGTATT